GCTAGCGTAGCTTAATACAAAGCATAACACTGAAGATGTTAAGATGAGTCCTAAAAAACTCCGCGTGCACAAAGGCATGGTCCCGACCTTATCATCAGCTCTAACTCAACTTACACATGCAAGTCTCCGCAACCCAGTGAGTATGCCCTCAATCCCCCTCCCGGGGACGAGGAGCGGGCATCAGGCACAAAATTTAGCCCAAGACGCCTGGCCTAGCCACACCCCCAAGGGAATTCAGCAGTGATAGACATTAAGCCATAAGTGAAAACTTGACTCAGTTAGGATTAAGAGGGCCGGTAAAACTCGTGCCAGCCACCGCGGTTAGACGAGAGGCCCTAGTTGATAATATGACGGCGTAAAGGGTGGTTAAGGATAAATAAAAATAAAGCCAAATGGCCCTTTGGCCGTCATACGCTTCTAGGTGTCCGAAGTCCTAACACGAAAGTAGCTTTAATATACTACCTGACCCCACGAAAGCTGAGAAACAAACTGGGATTAGATACCCCACTATGCTCAGCCATAAACTTAGACATCCGACTACAATTAGATGTCCGCCAGGGTACTACGAGCATTAGCTTAAAACCCAAAGGACCTGACGGTGTCTCAGACCCCCCTAGAGGAGCCTGTTCTAGAACCGATAACCCCCGTTAAACCTCACCACTTCTAGCCACCCCAGCCTATATACCGCCGTCGTCAGCTTACCCTGTGAAGGTAATAAAAGTAAGCAAAATGGGCACAACCCAGAACGTCAGGTCGAGGTGTAGCGCATGAAATGGAAAGAAATGGGCTACATTTTCTACAACAGAATATTACGAACATGCAACATGAAACAATGCTTGAAGGAGGATTTAGTAGTAAAAAGGAAATAGAGTGTCCCTTTGAACCCGGCTCTGAGACGCGTACACACCGCCCGTCACTCTCCCCTGTCAAAACGCACCATATATACTTAATAAACTAGCACTGACAAGGGGAGGCAAGTCGTAACACGGTAAGTGTACCGGAAGGTGCACTTGGATCAAACCCAGGATGTGGCTGAGTTAGCTAAGCGCCTCACTTACACCGAGAAGACATCCATGCAAATTGGATCACCCTGAACCAGACAGCTAGCTTACTCACCAACATAACCAAACAATATAAATAAAATAGAATAAACCAAACACCAAAAACTAAACCATTCTTTTACCTGAGTATGGGAGACAGAAAAGGTTCAACCAAAGCAATAGAAATAGTACCGCAAGGGAAAGCTGAAAGAGAAATGAAATAACCCATATAAGTATTAAAAAGCAAAGATTAAACCTTGTACCTTTTGCATCATGATTTAGCCAGTAAACACAAGCAAAGAGACCTTTAGTTTGAAACCCCGAAACCAGATGAGCTACCCCGAGACAGCCTATTAAGGGCCAACCCGTCTCTGTGGCAAAAGAGTGGGAAGAGCTCCGGGTAGAAGTGACAGACCTACCGAACCTGGTGATAGCTGGTTACCTAAGAAATGAATAGAAGTTCAGCCTCGTACACCTCAAATCAAACAAGCACTAGCCAAGATGCAAGAGAAAAATACGAGAGTTAGTTGAAGGGGGTACAGCCCCTTTAACAAAGGATACAACCTTATCCAGAAGGATAAAGATCATAATATATAAAATATACTGTTCTAGTGGGCCTAAGAGCAGCCACCTAAGCAGAAAGCGTTAAAGCTCAGACAGAAAGAAATTTATTATTCTGATAAAAAATCTTATTCCCCTAAATACTATTAGGCTAATCCATGCCCCCATGGAAGAAATTATGCTAAAATGAGTAACAAGAAGGCTCGCCCTTCTCCAAGCACAAGTGTAAGCCAAACCGGACCAACCATTGGCAATTAACGAACTCAACCCGAGAGAGCAATGTGAACCATAAAAAAAACAAGAAAAACCCACACTTAACAATCGTTATCCCCACACTGGTGTGCTATTAAAGGAAAGACTAAAAGAAAAGGAAGGAACTCGGCAAACACAAGCCTCGCCTGTTTACCAAAAACATCGCCTCCTGCAACACAACCATGTATAGGAGGTCCAGCCTGCCCAGTGACTACAAGTTCAACGGCCGCGGTATTTTGACCGTGCAAAGGTAGCGCAATCACTTGTCTTTTAAATAGAGACCTGTATGAATGGCTAAACGAGGGCTTAACTGTCTCCCCTTTCAAGTCAGTGAAATTGATCTGCCCGTGCAGAAGCGGGCATAATAATACAAGACGAGAAGACCCTTTGGAGCTTAAGGTACAAAACTCAACCACGTCAAGCAACTTAATAAAAAGCAAAAACCTTGTGGAACATGAAATTTTACCTTCGGTTGGGGCGACCACGGAGGAAAAACAAGCCTCCAAGTGGACTGGGGCAAATCTCCTAAAACCAAGAGAGACATCTCTAAGCCACAGAACATCTGACCAAACATGATCCGGCCACCAAGACCGATCAACGAACCAAGTTACCCTAGGGATAACAGCGCAATCCTCTCCCAGAGTCCATATCGACGAGAGGGTTTACGACCTCGATGTTGGATCAGGACATCCTAATGGTGCAGCCGCTATTAAGGGTTCGTTTGTTCAACGATTAAAGTCCTACGTGATCTGAGTTCAGACCGGAGCAATCCAGGTCAGTTTCTATCTGTAACGCTACTTTTCCTAGTACGAAAGGATCGGAAAAGAGGGGCCCATACTTAAAGCACGCCCCACCCCTAATTTATGAAAACAAATAAATAAAGCAAAGGGAGAGCCAAAATCCCAGCTGGCCGAAATAAGGACATACTGGGGTGGCAGAGCATGGTAAATTGCGAAAGGCCTAAGCCCTTTTAGCCAGAGGTTCAAATCCTCTCCCCAGTTCATGCTAAACATCCTAATAACACATCTAATCAACCCCCTAGCCTACATTGTACCCGTTCTCCTAGCAGTAGCCTTCTTAACACTAATTGAACGAAAAGTACTAGGATATATACAACTACGAAAAGGACCAAACGTAGTAGGGCCCTACGGATTATTACAACCTATTGCCGATGGAGTAAAACTATTCATTAAAGAACCAGTCCGCCCCTCCACATCATCTCCATTCCTATTCTTAGCCACTCCAATGTTAGCTCTTACCCTAGCCATAACCCTATGAGCACCAATACCCATACCCCACCCAGTAACCGACCTTAACTTAGGAATCCTATTTATTTTAGCCCTATCAAGCCTTGCAGTATATTCAATCTTAGGATCAGGTTGAGCATCAAATTCAAAATATGCATTAATTGGAGCCCTTCGGGCTGTGGCCCAAACAATCTCATATGAAGTAAGCCTAGGACTTATCCTCCTTTCAGTAATTATCTTTTCAGGAGGATATACCCTACAAACATTTAATATTACTCAAGAAAGCATCTGACTACTCATCCCTGCCTGACCTCTCGCCGCAATATGATATATTTCAACACTAGCCGAGACAAACCGAGCACCATTCGACCTAACAGAAGGAGAATCAGAACTAGTCTCTGGTTTCAACGTAGAATACGCAGGAGGACCCTTCGCCCTATTTTTCCTAGCCGAATATGCTAACATTCTATTAATAAATACACTATCAGCCGTACTATTCTTAGGAGCCTCGCACATCCCAAATATTCCTGAACTCACAACAATCAACCTCATAATTAAGGCCGCACTGTTATCAATTTTATTTCTATGGGTACGAGCCTCCTACCCACGATTCCGATATGACCAATTGATACATCTAGTCTGAAAAAATTTCCTTCCCCTAACACTCGCCTTTGTATTATGACACACCGCTCTGCCTATTGCACTAGCAGGGCTCCCTCCACAACTATAACCAAGGAACTGTGCCTGAATGCCCAAGGACCACTTTGATAGAGTGACTTATAGGGGTTAAAGCCCCCTCAGTTCCTAGAAAGAAGGGAATCGAACCCATACTCAAGAGATCAAAACTCTTGGTGCCTCCTCTACACCACTTTCTAAGGCGGGGTCAGCTAATAAAGCTTTCGGGCCCATACCCCGAACATGACGGTTAAAGTCCCTCCTCCGCCAATGAACCCATATGTACTTGCAATTTTACTATCCAGCCTAGGACTAGGAACCACCTTAACCTTTGCCAGCTCCCACTGACTACTAGCCTGAATAGGCCTCGAAATTAATACCTTAGCAATCACTCCGTTAATAGCACAACATCACCACCCCCGCGCAGTAGAAGCAACCACAAAATACTTTTTAACCCAAGCCACCGCAGCAGCAATAATCCTCTTCGCAAGCACAACAAATGCCTGAATAACAGGAGAATGAAATATCAACGACCTATCAAACCCCATCGCCAGCACAATATTTATAACTGCTCTAGCACTTAAAATTGGACTCGCACCAATACACTTCTGAATACCAGAAGTCCTACAAGGATTAGACCTACTAACAGGACTAATTCTGTCTACCTGACAAAAACTTGCCCCCTTCGCATTAATTATTCAAACAGCCCAAAACATCGACCCTTTGTTATTAACCCTTTTAGGAATTATATCCACACTAGTAGGAGGATGAGGAGGACTAAACCAAACCCAATTACGAAAAATCCTAGCATATTCCTCAATCGCACATATAGGCTGAATAATTATTGTTATCCAGTACGCCCCTCAACTAACCCTGCTCGCACTAGGAACATATATCATCATAACATCCGCAGCATTCCTTGCCCTTAAAATATCATCCACCACTAAAATTAATACACTTGCAACAACCTGATCAAAAGCCCCAACCCTAACAGCAACCACTGCCCTGGTATTACTCTCACTAGGAGGCCTCCCCCCACTTACAGGTTTCCTACCAAAATGATTAATTCTACAAGAACTCACAAAACAAGATCTCCCCCTTATTGCCACAATCATGGCCCTAGCCGCCCTAATTAGCCTATATTTCTACTTACGATTATGTTACGCAATAACGTTAACTATTTCCCCTAACACAATCAACTCAACCACCCCCTGACGAACTCAAACAACCCAAGCCCCCCTACCCCTAGCCCTATTCACCATAGCTGCCCTGGGACTACTACCCATAACTCCAACCATTATAATAATAACCACTTGGGGACTTAGGATAATATTAGACCAAAAGCCTTCAAAGCTCTAAGTAGAAGTGAAAATCTTCTAGTCCCTGACTAAGACCTACAAGAAATTAACTTGCATCTCCTAATTGCAAATCAGACATTTTTATTAAACTAAGGCCTTACTAGGTGGGAAGGCCTCGATCCTACAAACTCTTAGTTAACAGCTAAGCGCTCAAGCCAGCGAGCATCCACCTACTTTCCCCGCCGTTTGACCCAGCAAGGCGGGGAAAGCCCCGGCAGAGTATCAATCTGCGTCTTTGGATTTGCAATCCAATATGTTCTTCACCACGGGGCTTGTGGTAGGGAGAGGACTTAAACCTCTGTCTTCGGGGCTACAACCCACCGCCTAAACGCTCGGCTATCCTACCTGTGGCAATCACGCGCTGATTCTTCTCTACTAACCACAAAGACATTGGTACCCTTTATCTCGTATTTGGTGCCTGAGCCGGAATAGTGGGAACCGCCTTAAGCCTCCTCATTCGAGCTGAACTAAGCCAACCCGGGTCGCTTCTAGGCGACGATCAAATCTACAATGTTATTGTTACTGCTCACGCCTTTGTAATAATTTTCTTTATAGTAATGCCTATCCTTATTGGAGGGTTTGGAAACTGGCTCGTACCACTAATAATCGGAGCCCCAGACATAGCATTCCCACGAATAAACAACATAAGCTTCTGACTCCTACCTCCATCATTCCTGCTTCTCCTAGCCTCTTCTGGTGTTGAAGCTGGCGCCGGAACAGGATGAACAGTATATCCACCCCTCGCAGGTAACCTAGCCCACGCAGGGGCATCAGTAGACCTAACAATTTTCTCACTACATTTAGCAGGTGTATCATCAATTCTAGGAGCCATCAATTTTATTACTACAACCATCAACATGAAACCTCCAGCCATTTCCCAATACCAAACACCTTTATTCGTTTGATCTGTGCTTGTAACCGCCGTGCTACTTCTTTTATCACTACCCGTTTTAGCCGCTGGTATTACAATGCTTCTAACAGATCGAAATCTTAACACTACATTCTTTGACCCCGCAGGAGGAGGAGACCCAATCCTCTATCAACACCTATTCTGATTCTTTGGCCACCCAGAAGTTTATATTCTCATCCTTCCAGGATTTGGTATTATTTCCCATGTTGTAGCCTACTATTCAGGTAAAAAAGAACCATTCGGCTACATAGGAATAGTTTGAGCTATGATGGCCATTGGCCTTCTAGGCTTTATTGTATGAGCTCACCACATATTTACTGTCGGGATAGACGTAGACACCCGTGCATACTTTACATCTGCAACAATAATTATTGCCATCCCAACAGGTGTAAAAGTATTTAGCTGATTAGCCACACTTCATGGAGGATCAATTAAATGAGAGACTCCAATACTATGAGCCCTTGGGTTCATCTTCTTATTTACAGTAGGAGGACTCACAGGAATCGTCCTATCTAATTCATCACTTGATATTGTACTCCATGACACATACTACGTAGTAGCACACTTCCATTATGTACTATCAATGGGTGCTGTATTCGCCATTATGGCGGCCTTCGTACACTGATTCCCACTATTAACAGGATATACCCTACACAGCACCTGAACAAAAATTCACTTTGCCGTAATATTTATTGGAGTCAACCTCACATTCTTCCCACAACACTTCCTAGGCCTAGCAGGTATACCACGACGATACTCTGACTACCCGGATGCTTACGCACTCTGAAATACAGTATCATCTATTGGATCCCTAATCTCTCTAGTAGCAGTAATTATATTCCTATTTATTTTATGAGAAGCCTTCGCCGCCAAACGAGAAGTAATATCTGTAGAACTAACTATAACAAACGTAGAATGACTTCACGGCTGCCCCCCTCCTTATCACACATATGAGGAACCAGCATTTGTCCAAATTCAATCAAACTAACGAGAAAGGGAGGAATTGAACCCCCATATGCTGGTTTCAAGCCAGCCACATAACCACTCTGTCACTTCCTTCTAAAGATATTAGTAAAATAAATTACATCACCTTGTCAAGGTGAAATCGTAGGTTAAACCCCTGCATGTCTTAAACCCAAAACTTAATGGCACATCCAACACAACTAGGATTCCAAGACGCGGCATCACCCGTTATAGAAGAACTTCTACACTTTCACGATCACGCATTAATAATTGTGCTCCTAATTAGCACCTTGGTATTATATATTATTACTGCAATGGTTTCAACTAAGCTCACTAACAAATATATCCTAGATTCCCAAGAAATTGAAATCGTATGGACCATCCTACCAGCCGTTATTTTAGTCTTAATTGCTCTACCTTCCCTACGCATTTTATATCTTATAGACGAAATCAATGACCCACACCTAACAATCAAAGCAATAGGACACCAATGGTACTGAAGCTATGAGTACACAGACTACGAAAATCTAGGCTTTGACTCTTATATAATCCCAACTCAAGACCTTACTCCAGGACAATTCCGACTTCTAGAAACCGATCATCGAATAGTTGTCCCAATAGAATCCCCAGTCCGAGTCTTGGTATCCGCTGAAGATGTGCTACATTCTTGAGCCGTCCCATCCCTAGGTGTAAAAATAGATGCAGTCCCAGGACGATTAAACCAAACCGCCTTTATCGCCTCACGCCCAGGCCTATTCTACGGACAATGCTCTGAAATCTGCGGCGCCAACCACAGCTTTATACCAATCGTAGTAGAAGCAGTCCCACTAGAACATTTCGAAAACTGATCCTCATTAATACTAGAAGACGCCTCGCTAGGAAGCTAAATATTGGACAAAGCATTGGCCTTTTAAGCCAAAGATTGGTGATTCCCGACCACCCCCAGTGAAATGCCACAATTAAACCCCGGCCCATGATTCGCAATTTTAGTATTCTCCTGATTAATCTTCTTAACCATTATTCCAACTAAAATCTTAAATCATTCCTCACCAAATGAACCAACCCCAGTAAGTGCTGAAAAACACAAAACTGAATCCTGAGATTGACCATGATAACAAGCTTTTTTGACCAATTTGCAAGCCCATCTTACCTGGGTATCCCACTAATTGCTGTCGCAATTGCACTACCCTGAGTCCTCTACCCAACCCCATCATCCCGATGGATTAATAACCGACTCATTACACTTCAAGGATGATTTATTAACCGATTCACAAATCAACTAATAATACCCTTAAATGTAGGAGGACATAAATGAGCACTTTTACTAGCCTCTTTAATAATTTTCTTAATTACTATTAATATATTAGGCCTACTTCCATACACCTTTACACCAACCACACAACTATCATTAAATATAGGATTCGCAGTACCACTCTGACTTGCAACAGTAATTATTGGGATACGAAATCAACCAACAATTGCTTTAGGACATCTATTACCAGAAGGAACACCCATCCCCCTGATTCCAGTACTTATTATTATCGAAACAATCAGTCTATTTATCCGACCATTAGCCCTAGGCGTACGACTTACAGCTAACTTAACCGCAGGCCACCTACTAATCCAACTTATCGCTACAGCTGTATTTGTCCTCTTACCAATAATGCCTACAGTAGCAATTTTAACTGCCGCTGTACTCTTCTTACTAACACTACTAGAAGTAGCAGTAGCAATGATTCAAGCCTATGTATTTGTACTCCTTCTAAGCCTATACCTACAAGAAAACGTTTAATGGCCCACCAAGCACATGCCTATCACATAGTCGACCCAAGCCCATGACCTCTAACCGGAGCCATTGCCGCTCTACTAATAACATCCGGCTTAGCAATCTGATTCCACTTCCACTCAACAACACTAATAACTCTCGGGTTAATTCTTCTACTTCTCACAATATATCAATGATGACGAGACATCATCCGAGAAGGAACCTTCCAAGGTCATCACACACCCCCAGTTCAAAAAGGACTACGATATGGAATAATCCTCTTTATTACTTCTGAAGTATTCTTTTTCCTCGGGTTCTTCTGAGCCTTTTATCACTCAAGCCTAGCACCAACACCAGAACTCGGAGGATGCTGACCCCCAACCGGAATTATCCCATTAGACCCCTTTGAAGTTCCACTTCTCAACACCGCCGTTCTACTAGCATCAGGAGTAACAGTAACATGAGCTCACCATAGCATCATAGAAGGAGAACGAAAACAAGCAATCCAATCCCTAACATTAACCATTTTACTAGGATTCTATTTTACTGCCCTCCAAGCTATAGAATATTACGAAGCACCATTCACAATCGCAGATGGAGTTTACGGCTCAACATTCTTTGTAGCCACAGGATTCCACGGACTGCACGTTATCATTGGATCATCTTTCCTAGCAGTCTGCCTCTTACGACAAATCCAATACCACTTTACATCCGAACATCACTTTGGCTTCGAGGCCGCCGCCTGATATTGACATTTTGTTGACGTAGTATGACTATTCCTCTACGTATCTATCTACTGATGAGGCTCATAATCTTTCTAGTATTAAAGTCAGTACAAGTGACTTCCAATCACACAGTCTTGGTTAAACCCCAAGGAAAGATAATGAATTTAATCATAACCATTCTAGTTATCACAGTGGCTCTATCCACAATTTTAGCAATCGTATCTTTTTGACTACCACAAATAAATCCAGACGCAGAAAAATTATCCCCCTACGAATGTGGATTTGACCCCCTAGGATCTGCTCGATTACCATTCTCCTTACGCTTCTTCTTAGTGGCAATCCTCTTCCTTCTCTTTGACTTAGAAATTGCTCTCCTTCTCCCCCTGCCCTGAGGGGATCAACTCCACAACCCCACCCAAACATTCTTTTGAGCCACAACAGTCTTAGTTCTACTAACCCTGGGATTAATTTATGAATGAACCCAAGGTGGCCTAGAATGAGCAGAATAGGGAGTTAGTCCAAAACAAGACCTCTGATTTCGGCTCAGAAGACCATGGTTTAATTCCATGACTCCCTTATGACACCCGTACATTTTAGCTTTAGCTCAGCATTTATTCTAGGACTAATAGGACTAGCATTTCACCGCACCCACCTACTTTCTGCACTCCTATGCTTAGAAGGAATAATATTATCCCTGTTCATTGCACTAGCCCTATGAGCTTTGCAATTCGAATCCACAGGATTCTCCACAGCCCCAATGTTACTTCTAGCCTTTTCCGCTTGTGAAGCAAGCACAGGTCTAGCACTACTAGTTGCCACAGCCCGCACCCACGGAACTGACCGCTTACAAAACCTCAACCTCCTACAATGCTAAAAGTGTTAATCCCCACAATTATGCTATTTCCAACAATCTGATTAACCTCCCCTAAATGGCTATGAACAACTACCACAGCACACAGCCTCTTAATTGCCTTCATTAGTTTATCATGATTAAAATCAACATCAGAAGCCGGGTGAACCTTTTCCAATACATATGTAGCCACAGACCCACTATCAACCCCCCTGCTAGTACTGACATGCTGATTATTACCACTAATAATTCTAGCCAGCCAAAACCATATTAACCCAGAGCCAATTAGCCGACAACGCTCGTACATCACACTCCTCGCCTCACTACAAACCTTTCTAATTATAGCATTTGGTGCTACAGAAATCATTATATTTTATATTATGTTTGAAGCCACACTCATTCCAACCCTAATTATTATTACCCGATGAGGAAATCAAACCGAACGCCTAAACGCAGGAACTTATTTTCTATTCTACACCTTAGCGGGATCCCTCCCCCTTCTAGTTGCTTTACTCCTCCTCCAACAATCTACAGGAACCCTATCAATATTAGTACTCCAATATTCACAACCACTGCAACTCAACTCATGAGGTCATACAATTTGATGAGCAGGTTGCCTAATCGCATTCCTAGTCAAAATACCTTTGTATGGTGTCCATCTATGATTACCAAAAGCGCACGTAGAAGCCCCAGTAGCAGGATCAATAGTACTTGCAGCAGTTTTACTCAAACTGGGAGGATATGGAATAATACGTATAATAGTTATACTAGACCCCTTATCAAAAGAACTAGCTTACCCGTTTATTATCCTAGCCCTCTGAGGAATCATCATAACCGGCTCAATTTGCCTACGACAGACAGACCTAAAATCACTAATTGCCTACTCATCCGTAAGTCACATAGGATTGGTAGCAGGAGGAATTTTAATTCAAACACCATGAGGGTTCTCAGGAGCAATTATCTTAATAATTGCCCACGGATTAGTATCCTCAGCATTATTTTGCCTAGCCAACACAGCATATGAACGAACACACAGCCGAACAATAATTCTTGCCCGAGGACTCCAAGTAATCTTTCCATTAACCGCAGTTTGATGATTCATCGCTAACCTCGCCAACTTAGCACTTCCACCTCTACCTAATTTAATAGGAGAAATCATAATCATTACAACCTTATTTAACTGATCTCCCTGAACAATTTTACTCACAGGGCTAGGCACATTAATTACAGCTGGCTACTCCCTATATATATTCCTTATATCACAGCGAGGCCCAGCACCAAGCCATATTATAGGACTCCAACCATTTCACACTCGAGAGCACCTATTAATAACCTTACATCTAATCCCAATTATCCTCCTAATAACAAAACCAGAACTCATATGAGGATGATGCTACTGTAAGTATAGTTTAGCCAAAATATTAGATTGTGATTCTAAAGATAGGGGTTAAAATCCCCTTACTCACCAAGGAAGAACAGAAAATAGTAAGTACTGCTAATCCTTATCTACCAAGGTTAAAATCCATGGCTTCCTTGCGCTTTCAAAGGATAATAGTTTATCCATTGGTCTTAGGAACCAAAAACTCTTGGTGCAAATCCAAGTGGAAGCTAAAATGGCATTAATTATACACTCATCACTCCTCCTAATCTTTTTTGTTCTATTATATCCGCTATTTACCACACTAAACCCCAACCAACAAGACTCCAAAATAGCAGAAATAACCAAAACCGCTGTTAGCTCCGCATTCTTTATCAGCCTCCTCCCACTTATAATTTTTCTTAACCTAAAAACAGAAGGCATCATCACAAACTGACACTGAATAAATACCCAAACATTCGACATTAATATCAGCTTCAAATTTGATCACTACTCGCTAATTTTCGTCCCAATCGCCCTATATGTCACCTGGTCTATTCTAGAATTCGCACTATGATATATACACTCTGACCCCTATATTAATCGTTTCTTTAAATATTTACTCACATTTCTAGTAGCCATAATCATTCTCGTAACAGCTAACAACATATTCCAACTATTTATTGGCTGAGAAGGAGTAGGAATTATATCATTTTTACTCATCGGGTGATGACACGGACGAGCGGATGCCAACACAGCAGCCCTCCAAGCCGTCATCTACAACCGAGTAGGAGATATTGGACTAATTATAAATATAGCCTGACTCGCAATAAACTTTAACTCCTGAGAAATTCAACAAATTTTTACCTTGTCAAAAGACTTTGATATAACAATCCCCCTAATGGGGCTTGCCCTAGCAGCCACAGGTAAATCAGCCCAATTTGGCCTCCATCCATGACTCCCGTCCGCCATGGAGGGTCCCACGCCAGTATCTGCCCTACTCCACTCAAGCACCATAGTTGTTGCAGGGATTTTCCTACTGATTCGCCTTCACCCACTTATAGAAAATAACCAACTAGTGTTAACAGTTTGCCTCTGCTTAGGGGCACTAACCTCATTATTTACAGCCACCTGCGCCTTAACCCAAAATGATATTAAAAAAATTGTAGCTTTCTCAACATCAAGCCAGCTAGGATTAATAATAGTTACAATTGGATTAAATCAACCACAACTAGCATTCCTTCACATCTGCACACACGCCTTCTTCAAAGCCATACTATTTCTATGCTCCGGATCAATTATTCATAGCCTAAACGACGAGCAAGACATCCGAAAAATGGGGGGCCTATTCAACATTATACCAGCCACATCAACCTATTTTACAATTGGCAGCCTAGCCTTAACTGGAACTCCATTCCTGGCAGGATTCTTTTCAAAAGATGCAATTATTGAAGCCCTCAACACCTCCTACCTAAACGCCTGAGCCCTGATCCTCACACTAATCGCCACATCATTCACCGCAGTTTATAGTTTTCGACTAGTATACTTCGTAATTATAGGAACTCCACGATTCCTGCCCCTATCCCCCATCAATGAAAATAGTCCACTGGTAATTAACCCCATTAAACGACTCGCCTGGGGAAGTATTATTGCAGGATTTGTCATTACACATAATTTCCTTCCAATAAAAACACCGACCATAACAATACCAGCCACTCTTAAAATAGCAGCCCTGCTAGTAACCATTACAGGCCTACTAGTAGCCATAGATTTAGCTTATATAACCAGTAAACAAGTAAAAGTTACCCCAATAATATCCACACATCACTTCTCCAACATATTAGGATTCTTCCCTGCCGTTACTCACCGACTCCTCCCAAAACTTAAACTAACCTTAGGACAATCAGCTGCCACTCAACTCGACAAAACATGACTCGAAACTATTGGACCAAAAGGCCTAGCACTAACCCAAACAGCTATAGCAAAAATTACAAATGATATTACACGAGGAATAATCAAAACTTACTTAACCATTTTCCTCCTAACCCTAATTTTAGCCACCATTCCAGTCCTCCTTTAAACTGCTCGAAGAGTCCCACGACTTAACCCACGAGTAAGCTCTAACACAACTAACAGAGTTAAAAGTAATACTCAAGCACAAATAACTAACATCCCCCCACCAGACGAATATATAACAGCCACCCCACTAATATCGCCCCGCAAAATAGAAAACTCTTTCAACCCATCTACAACAACCCAAGAACCCTCATACCAACCCCCTCAAAAAACCCCCGCTACCAGACCAACCCCAAGTAAATAAATTAAGACGTACCCTAATACAGAACGACTGCCTCAAGCCTCCGGGAATGGCTCAGCAGCCAAAGCTGCTGAATAAGCAAAGACCACGAGCATTCCCCCTAAATAAATTAAAAATAGAACTAATGATAAAAAAGAACCTCCATGACCAACTAACACTCCACACCCAACCCCAGCTGCAACTACCAACCCAAGAGCAGCAAAATAAGGCGTAGGATTAGAAGCAACAGCAACTAAACCCACAACCAAAGCCATTAATGATAAAAACATAAAATAGGTCATAATTCTTGCTCAGACTTTAACCGAGACCAATGACTTGAAGAACCACCGTTGTTATTCAACTACAAGAACCATTAATGGCAAGCCTACGAAAAACTCATCCCCTCATTAAAATTGCTAACAACGCACTAGTTGACCTACCAGCACCATCCAACATTTCAGCATGATGAAACTTTGGATCCCTCCTAGGATTATGCTTAATTACCCAAATCTTAACTGGACTATTCCTAGCTATACACTACACCTCCGACATTTCGACTGCATTTTCATCAGTAACCCACATCTGCCGAGACGTAAACTACGGCTGACTAATCCGCAACATACACGCAAACGGAGCATCATTCTTTTTCATTTGTATTTATATACACATCGCCCGAGGCCTATACTATGGATCTTACCTTTATAAAGAAACCTGAAACATTGGCGTCGTTCTTCTACTACTAGTTATAATGACGGCCTTCGTCGGCTATGTACTCCCATGAGGACAAATATCCTTCTGAGGTGCCACAGTAATTACAAACCTATTGTCTGCCGTACCTTATATAGGAGACATATTAGTCCAATGAATTTGAGGCGGCTTCTCAGTAGATAACGCAACACTAACACGATTCTTCGCATTCCACTTCCTTCTACCATTTATTATTGCCGCCGCAACCGTCCTTCACCTCCTATTTCTCCACGAAACAGGATCAAATAACCCAATTGGATTAAACTCAGACGCAGACAAAATTTCCTTCCACCCCTACTTCACATACAAAGACCTCCTTGGATTCGTAATTATACTACTAGCTCTTACACTTCTGGCACTATTCTCCCCTAATTTACTAGGAGACCCAGAAAATTTCACCCCTGCAAACCCATTAGTCACACCCCCACATATTAAACCAGAATGATATTTCCTATTTGCCTATGCCATCCTACGATCAATCCCAAACAAATTAGGAGGTGTTCTTGCACTACTGTTCTCAATCCTCGTACTAATAGTGGTACCACTACTACACACCTCAAAACAACGAGGACTAACATTTCGTCCCATTACCCAATTTCTATTTTGAACCCTAGTAGCAGATATAGCTATCTTAACGTGAATTGGAGGCATGCCAGTAGAACACCCATTTATCGTCATCGGACAAATCGCGTCCGTGTTGTACTTTGCACTATTCCTTATTTTCATCCCCCTGGCAGGATGATTAGAAAATAAAGCACTAGAATGAGCTTGCCCTAGTAGCTTAGTCTAAAAGCATCGGTCTTGTAATCCGAAGATCGGAGGTTAAACTCCTCCCTAGCGCCCAGAAAAGAGAGATTTTAACTCCCACCCCTGGCTCCCAAAGCCAGAATTCTAAATTAAACTATTTTCTGGGGATAAACCATCCCTTTATGGTCTAATACATAATATACTTAATATTACATCAATGTATTAATATATCTATGTATTATCACCATTGAACGATTTTAACCATAAAGCAAGTACTAATTTCTAAGCTATTGCATAAGCATATTATTAAGACCCAGAAATACTACTATCTTAACCCGGGAAATAGATTAATCCCTAAAAATTTGTCCTCAAATTTTTCCTTGAATGACTTAACTATGATTTCACAAAACCATATTAATGTAGTAAGAGACCACCAACCAGTTTATATAAAGGTATATCACGCATGATAGAATCAGGGACACTAATTGTGGGGGTCGCACAATATGAACTATTACTGGCATCTGGTTCCTATTTCAGGAACATAACTGTAATACTTCCCCCCTCGGATAATTATATCTGGCATCTGATTAATGGTGTAGTACATATGTCTCGTTACCCACCAAGCCGGGCGTTCTCTTATATGCATAACGTACTCTTTTTCTGGTTTCTTTTCACTTGGCATTTCAGAGTGCAAATTCAAATATAAATCAAGGTTGAACATATTCCTTGCATGTTTTATTGTAAGTGAATTATTATAAGACATAACTTAAGAATTACATACTTCTAACTCAAGTGCATAACATACCTATCTCTTGTTCAACTATACTATTATATATGCCCCCTTTGGTTTCCGCGCGTCAAACCCCCCTACCCCCCTACGCTCAGTGAATCCTGTTTTCCTTGTCAAACCCCTAAACCAAGGAGGACCCGAGAACGTATAAGCCAACAAGTTGAGATGTAAATTGGCTATCCATTATATATATATATATATATATATATGCATCAATTTTTACATTTTTATTAATTTATGCTAACCTAACAAACCCTACTAAAAATTTATAAAAATTACCTGACACTAAGTATTCTAATATTATAAATTA